AACACAACTAAACAACCGTCCCCCCAGCAACCAACGCTGGATGTCCCACTCTGACACATACAGCAAAAACTAAGACACATACACTCAACAATAAAGCAAACTTCAACCCCCTTGTATATATAGTAAGTGCCCCCCCTACCCCCCCAAGGGGGGGAACCACGCATAATATACCAGCTCCCCTCCTCTCTTTCTCCTCAATCACCACACATAGTAACGAGCACATATTATATACCTAGTATCTCATACTCACTCCTTCATACAGATTCCAACCTCAACACACATATTACACAAAACTACCGTTCGAACAAAAAACAACAAATTATCAAAAATTCCATAAGGGGGTAGCACGTCAAAACTTCACCATTTCAACTTTTACCCTAAATCCATATACCAAAACAACACAAAAAACCCTGTCTAAATAAGGAACTTCTTTTTTTTTCAAAAAACAACACCACTAAAACACAAAAAACTCCATACCACAACACCCAGGTAACAACCTGAAAAGTAATATAGACCTGCCTACCTCCATAAAATGATAACAATAGGCCGTACGGCCATTCCCTACGTGTAAAATAGATGTTTTAAATTAAACTACCTTGTCCTATAGTATACGCAAAATGTCCTCCGTCTCACAGACCGTTCCCTCCTCGGGCGGATTCTAACTCTAACACAAATCTCACATTTTAATGTCATATATATTATATATATTAGCAAGCCAACACCCTAAATATATGCACCAAAAACAAACATTGACTGAGGCCACAACCTCTCCATTAACACGAAAAATTAATATGCAATAACACCCAATCAACCATAACCTACGTTAACCTAACACATAGGACCCCTGACTTGGAAAGACAATGTACTCTATACAATATACTACTAACGTACCGCAATTCCCTAACCTATCATAAAAAGTAACAACACTACAAATAAAACTCCAGCCACCAACACTTTCAAAGAAAACAACGAAGACCGATAACCAACCCTCAACCGATCATAACCACTTCATAAACCCAACAAGTACACCTCCCAACGATAAAAAGAAAAAACACACACCTCCGTCACACGAAGATAAATATCATACAACCACATCACAACACCATCTTTACCCCACAACAACGACTCCCAAACACCTCTACCTCAAGACACATCTCAAATAAACAACAAAGCTCCGGCTAAACACCCCGCCAATTGCAACACACTAAAACCTACTCCTCAAATAACACTCAACTCATTTAACTCTAAAAACAAACAACCGCCACCATATTTCACCATCGTACCAAAAAAACTTATAAGACCTATCAATACAAACCTACTAGTATAACCAAATTTCAAACCACCCACACCCATAAATAAAAACAACGCCAAACGTGTAGAATACAAATAAGAAATAAAAAAGCCAACCAACAAACCTATTAAAGCAACAAAACTATATTTATACAAAAAAGCACAAAACAAGCCATGCTTTCTGAAAAACACACCTAAAAAAGGCAGACCGCATAACGAAAACACCAACAATAACTGTAATGCAACACCATAAACACCCGCATAACGCGATAAATACACTCCCACACCTCTCTGACTACCACCAGAACTCCTCATCAAATCACCAACAGCCATAAACAAATAACACTTACACACACCGTGTGTCAACAACTGTAATAAAGCCAACATCAAATCTCCACAAACAAAAAAAATCAAACACCAAGCAACATTGTTGCACGTGGACAAAGCTACAATCTTCTTTAAATCCATAAAAACTACTGCACACAATCCTGTTATGACCACTGAAACCAACCTAAAAAAAAACAAAGCCTCCAATAACTCCGGAGCACAAAAATATTTATAACGATAAACAAACCACGCCCCAGCAGCGACTAACGTCGAAGAATGAACCAAAGAACTGACAGGGGTAGGAGCACGCATAGCCTCCAATAACCAAGAAATAAAGGGATAAGCAGCACTCTTCCTCAATACAACCAACAAATAAAGTAAAATAAATAAAAAACCCGAGAACTCTAGTCAGTTCGCAAACCACATAATCAGAATAAAAAGAGACGCATCTCCAAACCGAGAAGCAAACACAGTAATTAAAGAAGCACGCATCCTCCTCATATTAGAATAAAACAAAATTAAAAAAAAACTAACAAGCCCCAAATACTCCCACAAAACCAAAGAAAAAACCATAGAAGACGTAAAAATCAAAATCCCCATAACTCCCAAAAACCAAACAATTAAAGGAAACAACAAACCACCCTCCTGTGTACCCCTAAAATAATGATAACAATAATACAAAGCAATTCTACCACAGCAAAATAACATAAAAGCACATATCAACCTAGTCTCATCTACAAAAAAACAAAACATCAAATCCTTTAACACATAACCCACAAATACAAAGGAACCTCACCAACCAACCAAACCTATACACCATATACATAACACTCCAAGAAACAAAAATATTGACAACCCAAGCACCTTTGACAGAAGACTAATCTCTCCAAACTTGCGGCCGAAACGCAAACCCTGATCCCAGGCTATCAAACACAATGTAATATATATTATACGAGGGGTATCACCCGTGTTTGATGCTTAAAACCAACCCATCACATCTCTGGCACTCATATAATCCCACACCGTCTAAATAGTATGTATCGCATACTAATACGAACTAAATGATTTCAAATCATCTATGAGCCCAACTCTTACACACACTAAGAGGGTTACAACCATAAATCGGTCCTAAACCGATCCCATACCGCTTCTGGCACTCCTAGATTACAAAACCTAAAATAACATTATTCTATTTCAACTGAAATACCTCACCTTGAAATTTACAATCTCACGTACTACTCTCTCTATACTAAGCTGACCCTTTCACAACCAATCCCTAACGAAAAAAGGAATTACGTTCCCTCATCATTATACTTACACACATAAAGCCTACAACCAACACCAAACAAAACACACAATAGGAAAAGCCCTCATAAAAACTACAAAGATACTCCCTAGATTCCACCACCACAGGTACAACCTTCATCAGATAACTAAAAATTCCTCAAACAGTCACAAAAAAACCAATAAAAGCCAGCAACCTTCCACCCCTTAAAGAAAAGGGATTAGGACCGTATACCGATACAAAAACAAAGAGCACATAAACACCCCCCACATAGACTAAACAAAACAACGCTAAATATCAAGAAAACCCTAAAATACTATAAATATAACCAGTTACACTCAAAGCGCCCACCATCAACAACATACAATACACTCTAGGTTGAGTTACAAAACTAAACATCAACAAACTCGTAAAATACAAACTAAGAAAACTTAAACCTAACATCCAACGACTTCAATCACAATAGGCATGTATGCATGACCAGCCCCACATAACTCCCTACAATAACCAACAAACACACCTAACCGTTCAGGACAAAAATAAACCTGATTTATACGCCCAGGTATACCGTCTATCTTAATACCATATTCAGGCACAGAAAAAGAATGTATAACATCAGCAGATGTAACAAGTAAACGATAAGGAGTTTTCACAGTTAACCGTAAAGGCTTGTCAACCCCGTTCACGAAATCACTCATATAAGAATCATAACACTCACCTTCCCCAGGCAATTCATAAGTTCAATACCACTGACGACCCACTATCTTAACTACCTTAGAGTCCGGCAACACACTTTCATAGGTAAGATACTGCAAATTCAAATAACACAATATAGCCGTTAACATTGTAGGTATAAAAGTCCACACAAACTCGAGTAAACGATCCTCTTTACCTAAAGCGATTACCCCACGACAACTGAACACTTGCCCTAACATCACAACAAAAACCCAAGCAGGTATAAAAGAACCAATAAGAAACATGTAACGAACTAACTCCAAATACAACAAATTGTAGAGCATAAATCCACCAAATACACAATGAATCTACTAACGTCCGGTTCCCCCGACATTACCATGTTACGACTTATCAGAGCTAACGCCCTGAGTGACGGGCGGTGTGTACCCCAACTAAATCCTTTTCGAAAAGACAAACTAAACCTTCCCTACTACCGAGTCCTGAATAAACCTTAAATTCATATTAAAGCTTTTTAACAAAGTAGTGCATTTACTACCCTTTCCATCAGCAGCACAAAGACCTGGATTAAATACCCAACTATCTTCACCCGCAACACTAATTACAGATTTTAAACCGGATATACACTAACCATTTAAAAAGGTGAACCATTAAGCGGACCGTCTTTTTAAAGAACACACTCCCCCGGACGAACTTCATCGGCTGCCAAATTCTTTTAGTTCACACTACAGACACCAAAATCCTATTTCTCCTATACGAGGGTATCTAATCCTCTTTTACAAAAGAAACCTAAAAACCGCATTGAAAGCTCAATACCAAACAAAGAAAATTCTACCTTAACCTTTACATACTCACTTTCAAAAAATTTCAACTGACAGGAAGAACGAAACCACAGAATAACCGCGGAGGCTGGCACTGAGAATTAACCATTTCCTATGAAGAACACCCTACTCTGAATTGCTTCAAAAATAAGAACTCGTCACTAAAAGCATAACAACCATTAATATACAACTCTATACAAACTTCTTATGTGACTGGTGCCTAAATCTTCTCCCATAACCAGAACTAAATAAATTACAAAAGCATAAGTATCATAATACTAAACTGAACCTTTGCAAGATCCAGCACAATCACTTGTATATGCTCAACATAAATCACGAGCAATCCTTTCGTACTAACCCGCAAGAACAGCAGATAAGAACCGACCTGGCTTACACCGGTCTTAACTCAACTCATGAAAAGCATTATGGTCGAACAGACCATATACAAGAACTTCTGCGCCCTCATATTACTTTAAATCAACATCGAGATGGCAAATAAATAAATCGATCTGACCTCTCCTTATCTCTTACCTAGTTATCCCCGAGGTAACTTACACCTTCTACCCCAACAAGGATCAAAAAATAAATAAAAAATTTACCTCTGCCCCAAATAAATATCCTAATATAAAGCTCTCGGGGTCTTTCCGTCCCACTAACTACCTTTGGAATCTGCACCAAATATCCAATTTCAAACACCTTTCCCATTTTCTCCTTTATCTAGTTCAACCATTCAAACAATTCCCCAATTACGAGACAATTAATTATGCTACCTTTGCACAGTCAATATACTGCGGCCATTTATAAACACATAGGGCAGGTCCTACTATTCAACCATCACAAATAGAAATGTTTTTGAAAAACAGACCGACAAATACCGAGAAAAAAAGAAAACGCTACTAACTCTACTTATTCCACCATTAATCTCCCAACTAATTATGTAAAGAAGTACACAACTAAAAACATTACAACCACAAGCACCTTATAATAACATACTATCAAACTAAAGGTAACTCTGACCTTAAGCCTACAAATCACGCTTCATCACATTTCTTACACATCCTATCACCGCTTCGCAATAAAACTCAGTATATAACACCTCTTCCCAACTAGCTATCAGATCACACGAATTATTTCTCAACACCTCAAACGACTATCTAGAAAATTACCCACCTAGCTATACCGTCCTAAACATATCGAATGATTATCGTGACCCTTCGAGTCACTAACTATTTAGCACCTCATCAGCGAATCATGATGCAAAAGGTACCACACCCAACTCAAAAAGAATCAACACCTGTCTTTCAACTCTAACCAATGAAAAGAATCATAACAAAATACCCCTGTTTTACAAAAACAGTATTCTCACATAAACTATCTCTTCTCTCACACCTTAAAACCACCGATTAGAACCACTCATATATGTAACATGTTGAGGTACAGGCAATACAACAACCCTTAAAGAAACATTCGAACTACCTCAAGCACCCACTACAACATTACCTACCACCAACGATTCTCATAAAATAAGCACTAAAAAGAAAGCACTAACTGTTGCTAAGAACGCACCAAAAGACGCTAAACTCTCTAACCAAAAGAAATCAGGATTATACACACAAACTCGTCGTGGTAAACCACATAAGCCAAAATAATGCATGGGAAAGAAACATAGATTAAATCCCACCATAGAACATAACCAATGCCCTTGCAACATATACTTATTTAAGCTATAACCCACAATTAAAGGTCACCATCATATTACAGAAATAACAACAGCACTATAAGAACCTAACGATAACACATAATGGAAATGCGCAACAACAAACCAAGTATCATGGACCATAGAATCCAATACACAAGATGATAACACTATACCAGTCACACCACCCATAGTAAACAAAATAATAAAACCCATAATTCATCACACAACAGGATCCCAAGCACGGACTCCAACACCACTTAACATATATAACCAAGAAAACACCTTAATCCCAGTTGGAATACCGATTACCATTGATACAGAACTAAAAAATACAGATGTCTTCACATCCAACCCAACCATAAACATATGATGAGCCCAAACAACACTACCTAAACAAACAATAGAAGCCATAGCAAACACTATACCATAATAACCAAATAACGAATCTTGATTACTCAACCTCATACAAATATGTCTTACAGCCCCAAAACCAGGCAAAATCAACACATAAACTTCGGGATGCCCAAAGAACCAAAACAAATGTTGGAATAAAACAGGGTCACCACCTCCTAATGGATCGAAGAAAGAAGTACCGAAGTTTCGATCAAAAAGTAACATAGTAATAGCAGCAGCTAATACTGGCAAAGAAAGAATCAACAGAATAGACGTAAATAAATAAGCTCACACTAAAGCAGATTGCCGAGAAGATGTATAAACATTCAAAGCACTATAAATAGTAGCTATAAAATTCAACGAACTTAAAATACTTGAAACACCCGTCAAATGCAAACTGAACATCAAAAAATCAACGCCATGACCAGAAGAAAACTCACCGCCTGCTAAAGGAGGATAAAAAGTCCAACCGACACCAGCCCCCTTTATCAATCTTAAACTTAAACAAACCACAGAAGGCAACATTAACCAAGCTCTTAAAGCATTAACACGAGGTAAAATTAAATCCGGCAATCCCAATAACAACGGTAATAGATAATTACCAAAACCACCTATCAACACAGGCATCAAAAAAAACAACAACATTATAATACCATGAATCCTTACAACATAATTATAAACCTCAGGAGAAATAACTTTATAATAAGGCTCCATATAATTTAAACGAATAAGAGTTCTCAACGCAAGACCTAAAAATCCAGCTCATATACCGATAACCAAATAAATAAAACCAACACGCTTGTGATCCATGGTACAAGCCCAAACGACCACCTTTCTCACTACCAGTAAATGGTTTCTAACCACTTCTTGTTTTGAAAACAAACAATCTAACACTAACTTAAATTACTACACCACTTCCTCTATACCTACCAGAAGGTCGGATAACCCAGTATCCCTATCATCGTTAGCAGGGACAATACAACAACTCTCATAACTAATAAGCCCACAAAGCATAACCCTTATACACATCCATCGCATAACCAAAACACAACAACACTAAAAGGAAAAGATAATACATCAAATTCTTATATAACGAACCCTGCAACGGCAAATTCAAAAGTAAGGAAATCTCCAAATCACGTACCACAAAAAAAACTAAAAGAATAAAACACGTATAGCTAAAGTAATTCACAACCAATTGCTGTGACATAAAACCACACTCATACGACATAACCCAACAACGTAACCCCTCTACAGAAGACCACTCTACATTCCACAAAAAACATGAAATATTCCAACTAATACAAGAACCAACAAGAATAAACCCACACAACTCAGCACAACAGACATCCTGCGAAGTGTTAACACACATCCCAAGAGTAAGAATCTTAAACTTTTAAAATAAGCTATTTACAGCACCTATCGACGAAAATATAAACTTTACAATTACTATATCAAAGTAACCTGCTAAGCAGCCCTACCGGCTCAATTTACTCCGAAAGAGACCTCAGGTCCCAAAAACCTGTATTCTTCTTAAACTATTAAATTGATATCGTTTAAGGATCTAAAATCTTCTCAAAGTTAACAGCCTTACGATTTAAACAATAATCTACATAAACCTCCCACAACTACAAAACAAAAAAAACAGAGAAAATAAATAACAATAAAACCCATTCCCACATAAACCCAACAAAATAATCATAACGAAAACGCGGCAAAGTAGCACGAGCCCAAATATAAAAAACAGCATGCACCATAGTAAACAGCATAACAAAAGCACCCCCAAAAAAAATCACAGCTGTTAATCACGAAAAAATAAACATTATCAAATATTCACAAGCGAACAAACAAGTAAACGGTACGCCACTATACTCCACACTTAAACCCCTCACTAGCTCTCTTTCAGCTTCAGAATAATCCAACGGAGTACGTTTACACTCACATAATATACCCAACAGTCACAAAAAATAACAAACAGGAATTACAACAATCAACAACCAACTTTTATTGACAAAACCCAACAAATCATAAGTACCACACACCAACGCCACAATAATCACTACACACATAAAACACGCCTCAAAAGTCACAGAACCCAAGGCAGACCGAATGCTGCTCAGTAAAGCATACTTTTTAAAAGAACCTCAACCCACGCTAATCATGCTATAACCAGTCATCCTAGTTACAACCAAAAACCAAAGCATAAATTTCTCACAAGACTGACCACCCCTCCCAAACGCATAAAAAACACAATAACAACACCTTAAAAAAACTAACAAGAAAACGCCACACCAAGACAGCCAACTACGAACCTCAAAAGAAAGAGCCTTAAACTTTATAACCAACTTTAATAAATCAGCAAAACTTTGCAACAAACCCCAGATACCAACCTTATTAGGACCCTTCCGAATTTGCACATAACCCAAAACCTTACGCTCAGCCAATATAAAAAAAGCCACAAACAGCATTATCAATACGAAAGCCAACAAACCATTTAAAAAAACATATACCCCCCTCAACAACATACTCATTTCGATCCAAACAATCACCTTTAGTACGACAAACTAACATTCTCACACTTATAAACTAGAAATGACCTCAGCACACAACGACAGAGCCAAAACGCTCACCTCATGCTTGCAGAGCACACAATCCTTCACTTTAAAATACATCGTTTCTTGGCACTGACATCAAACCCATATAATAACCTAAAAACCCCTCTTAACTAAGCCACCACCTCACACATCACAACCTAAAAGCACATATACACCACAATGTGTATACACATCATCATACGATACCCCCCCCTACCCCCCCAAGGGGGGGAACCACGCATAATATACCAGCTCCCCTCCTCTCTTTCTCCTCAATCACCACACATAGTAACGAGCACATATTATATACCTAGTATCTCATACTCACTCCTTCATACAGATTCCAACCTCAACACACATATTACACAAAACTACCGTTCGAACAAAAAACAACAAATTATCAAAAATTTCATAAGGGGGTAGCACGTCAAAACTTCACCATTTCAACTTTTACCCTAAATCCATATACCAAAACAACACAAAAAACCCTGTCTAAATAAGGAACTTCTTTTTTTTTTCAAAAAACAACACCACTAAAACACAAAAAACTCCATACAACAACACCCAGGTAACAACCTGAAAAGTAATATAGACCTGCCTACTTCCATAAAATGATAACAATAGGCCGTACGGCCATTTCCTACGTGTAAAATAGATGTTTTAAATTAAACTACCTTTATCCTCCTACACAACACCGCTTACACCCATCAATCTCTTAGGAATCTCGTTCCCTATCACAAACTTAACCAAATAAAACTGCTCAGACAAACTATATAGTACCCAACACAAAAACACTATAAACGAACAGGAAAAAATACAGCTACCCATTAACAACTTATAAAACACAGACACAGACAAAGGAAAAGAGACAAGCAAAAAACAAAATAAAAAACAAAAACCTAAACTCCTCAATACCATCTCATCACCACTAACACTAAAATACCCTATGACCATACTCGCCCATACTATATACACAATAAACAAATAAAGCAAAGAACTAACAGACAGCACCAACCTCATAGCCACTAAAGACGCTCTCGAAACTAGCATCATATGACATCAACAATAATACCATTTAAATCTAAAAAGCCAAAATAAAAAAGCACACAAAACAAACGTCAAACAACACATACATTCCACTACACCACAACTAATATCCAACAAGAAAAAAAAAGTAAAAAAAAGAAAAGGGCTCTTCAAAAGAGTAGAAAAACACCAAACAACAAACCAATTTGAACTAACCATCACCTTGTACACCCAACCAAAAAAAGGAAAAACACCGAACTTTATCAGAAGCCCCAGAAAAAACAGAATCAATAAATCCCTCGAAACCAACGCACAAACCATAAAAGAAGAAGCTATACTTGAAACAACTATATACCTAAAAAGACCTTTCAAACCGTCCGAACCACCATACATAAAAAAAGAAGGTATCAGGCTCAAAGATGCTAATTCAATAAACAACCATAAAAAAGAAAGTTTCTCACAACTAAAAAAGCACCAAGTAAAAAACACTACTAAAAACAGCCTCAATCACGACACAAAATAACCACGAACTACAGAACTAATGATTTTCAGAAAAAGACAAGATACTACAAACTATAAATCAATGCACACACGCTACAAAGACCTCATAAAAAAACAACAAAAAAAGAAACACAAAAACCCACCAAGTTCCTAAACTCAACAAGCCCAAAACATAACCACCCATAGACCCTATTGTTAATTTGACAAAAGGACGAATCATCAAAACAATGGGTCGCACTATATAACTCAAAGTCTCAGACAAACACACAAAAGGCGCAATCCACAAAGGAGTTCCATCAGGTATTAAACTAGCACAAAATTCAGACACCCCGCCATCAATCACACGTCTTAAAAAAAGAGCAAAAAACAACGGAAAAATAACAACAAATAAGAAAACCGCAAAACCTTTCACACCAAATATATTAGGCACACGCAGCAACAAAAAACAAAAAAGCATACCAAATAAAACAAAGCGATAAAAATAATCATTTCATCCACCCTCAATAATACCTCAAACAGCATTAAAGATAATACCTAAACGAGACACAAACATTAAGAAAGAACAAAACCTTGTATTTTCTGGGCATGAACCAAATAGTTTAATTAACTTACCTTTCTTCCTCCCACATAACTGTACCTTCAGCTCTTCAAACTAACACTCTATATAATAAGCTAGAGAGAAACACATAACAACTTCACCATGTAATGAGCAACAAACCTCCACTATGACCAAAACATATCATGCAACCTACACCACATTACACCCAAGAATCTAAATCACAATAAACCAAATAAAACTCCAAACAACCAAAAACAATATAGAGCTAAAATAACATCACACTCTCCCCCCAGCAAAACTAATACTATAATGCCGTCTCAACAAACTACCTATCAAAAACAAAGGAACCAAACCACTGCAAAATAGATAAAAATAAAAAGCACAGATAAAAAAAGAGCTCAATACACCGGCTTCACTAAGGATAAACACTTCTGAAAAAAACTGCACTGTCGGGGGTAAAGAAGCCGCAGTACAAAGACAAGACGCCGCCAAACAACGCATAAACAAACTACTACTCAAACAATACTTCAAAATATTCCAATTTCGAGAACCAGAAACCTCATACGCCAACCATAAAAAAATAAAAGTCACACCAGCAGATAAACCGTGCCCCAAAGAAAAAATGAACGCCAGCCTAGAGCCCTCAAAGCCAACAACACATAAACACACCGCAGCTATAATTATATGAGATAACCTCAAAAACGCCAACCAACGCTTACCGTCCAACTCACGAGTTGCACTAAAAAAAAATAAAACCGCCAAAAGCAAAGCAACCACCATATAAAAATTTGATAAAATCAAACCAGACAAAAAATGTGAACAAAAACGACAGATACCTAATATACCCAACTTCATTATATAACCCCTCAAGCAAACGGACACAATTCTACTAGCTTCTGCATGCACAATAGGCAACCAAACATGAAAAGGAGGCAGGGGAACCTTAGTAATGAACATTACAGCTAAAACGGCAAAAACACCAGACCTAACACAACCCTCATAGTTGTCGAATCAAAAACGTAAATTAAATCTACCTCAATTCAGAGACAAATAAAAAATACACAGCAACATAGGCAAACTGGTCAACACAACATAACCCAACAAATATCAAGAAGCTACATAACGCTCAGAATAAGGAGATTCCAATATTAATAATAACAAAAGGGAAAGTATAGACATCTCATAAAACGCCCAAAACACCAAAGAATGAACACAACAATAACTCACCAACGAACACACAACCCTCAAAGTAATCAACAACTTAGAAGACAAACTCACCACTTTAAATAAAAACAACAAAGACATTCAAAGAAACACAGATAATAACACCAAATACAGACTTATACTATCAAAACAAAAATAACTAGACGACACCAACCCGCCAACCAACGAATAGTCCCAAAAACTTCTCACAACTCCTCAAATTAGTAACACAAAAAGACTAAAAACATAAACTATACCCCCAGTATATCAATCAAACTTCCTAAATCTCATAACCGAACTAACGCCACCAGACCTAAAGTAACTTCAATAGCGAAAATCACCATCAAAGCTATAAACAAAATACGAACTTCAGCCCTTTGCCTAATTAATGCCGAAAATAACAATAAAACTTTTAAATTCTCAACAACTATCAAACAGTTCATCAAACGAGCCAAAGACAACACAAAACTAACTAAAATTATAAATATGCCCAACAACAATAAAGCTAAGTTCATAAGATCTAATTCCATATAACTCTACATGTGCCCCACACATGCTACCTTCCATCAAGCACACAGACCCTACTTAAACCACAGACACTTCCAGCCATCCGCACCTCCTACTACCCAAAAACACTTAAACAACGTCAACAGCAAAACTATAACCACACTGGCTATCTTCCTCACCATCACATAAGGATATTCAGGGTGACAAGCCCCTAAATAACTCAACAATAAAAAAATAGAAAAAATACTCCAAAAAATATACTGACGAACCACACTATAACTACACGACTTATTAAAAGAAGGCAATCATAGAACAAACAAAAACAAAATAACTAAAACTAACCCACCAATCTTTGATTCAATAGAACGTAGCATAGCATAAAACGCCAAGAAATACCACTCAGGCTTAATAGATACGGGGGTTACTAAAGGATCAGCTTGTATATAACTCTCCACATCCAGAACAAAATCAGGAAAATAAATCAAAAAAAAACAGCAGCATCACAACAAACACATTAAAACAAAACCATCCTTATTCGTAAAAAGGCTATGAAACAGAACAACATCTCTATAACCACCCCTAACAAATAAAGGATTATTTGATCCCCTTAAATGCAAATAAAACAAATGAACAACGCTTAAACCAAGTATCACAAAAGCTAAACACACATGAGCTGGAAACACACGAACCAACGTAACATTAGTCACAGAAAAACCTCCAACCACAAACTTATACAATACACCACCAATCAAAGGTACACTATTCAGAATTGACGTCAACACTGTCGCAGCTCAATAAGACATCTGATGTCAAGGCAGAATATAACCCAAAAAAGCTTCAACCATCATTGCCAAATACAAAACAAAACCAACGTTCCATACTCCCACCTTTCTATAACTAGTGTAATACAGAGCACGGCCCATATGCACAATAAACAACACAAAAATAAACGTGACACCTCATATATGCATATAACGAACCAACCACATAAAAATACTTTCATCTTTAAATGCCAACACACAACCAAACCTCATATTAGAATCCGCTATATAAAGTAACGAAAGTATCACACCAGAAGCAATTTGCAACACCAAAAAAATACTGATCATAAAACCGCCACACCAAAAATACCTCAACGATAGATTAGTAGGCAAATCCACAACATTAGAACGAACCAAAGACAACATAATTCTTTTACTCACATAGGAAACCTCTAATACCACAAACTAACGATCTAAAACCTTAACCTATAAAAGACCTATGACAAATAAACAACAAGGTAAACCAACAACCAAATATAATCCACAAAATGTCAATATCAAATAATCACATCATTATAAAATACTTTTAAATTAACATCCCCAAAAATAAAAATCACAGACAGACCAATCAACCCTATAATCACATGTAAAAAATGCAACCCCACAGTACTAAAACACGCAGCATAATACACAGAATACACCCAATCACATTCACAATCATACATCTCAAAAATCTGTAAAACAACAAAGCTAGCACCTAAAAGTAAAGTACTCAACAAAAACAAAGAACCATACTTTGTACCTACACTATGATGATAAGCAGTCACGGTCAAAGACGAACCAATCAACAAAAAACAGCCTAAAAAAGGCAGCTCCAAAAACCTCGAAATAGACTCCGAAAAACAAGTCTCTTTTCACAAAACTGCTAAAAACAACGAACCAAAAATCAAACCCTCTGTCATAATAAACAACCAAAAAGCATAAACGTAATGTGTCATATTACCCAACGATTCCTTCACTAGATAAGAGAAAGACATAAACAAAGCAAAAATCAGAAGCAAAACACCTAACAACTTCCATAAGAAAAAACTAACGATAGCTAAACAAATCATCCAAGCTTTATACAAAGGCAATCACCTCAT